AAAATTAAAGCTTCTATAAATACGGATACGCCCAATACATCGAAACTCATTGCCCATGGATAAAGAAAAACCGTTTCAACATCAAAAACAACAAAAACTAAAGCAAACATATAATAACGGATTCTAAATTGTAACCAAGCGTCGCCCATCGGTTCTATACCCGATTCATAACTAGAAAGTTTCTCCGGCCCTTTCCTAATCGGGGCTAAAATCCCGGAAATTAAAAATGCCAAAATAGGAATAAGACTTGATATTATTAGAAATGCCCAAAAAATATCATATTCGTAAAGCAAAAACATAGACGCACTCCTATGAACGTAGAAAATATACCGGATTGGTTGGTTGATTTGAATTGAAGTTGGAAAGTTATCCATAACGGGTTAGTCAAAACAAGAATTCATTTTGACCAAACCATCCAGTTTTTGCGGAGCATATCTCATTTCAAGATTTATCGACTGACTTGACCGGGATTCTATTTCCAGTCTACTGTACTTCCAGTCTACTTCATTTTTTTATTTCAATTTTCTTTAATTGCTTTAGTTAGTATAACTCGATATGTTACGCTTAGACAAATTTTCTTGTTTTTGCCTAGGATTCTTGCTAAAGAAAGCGACTTCAAAATAAAATAGAATTATTATTTTGTATTTAACAATTTCGAACTTTATTCTTTTGATTATTTGAATTTTTTTTTATAAAAATTCGATTGTTTATCCACGATTGGATAAACATCGATTTGATCCCTTGAAATACGGTTTTCTTTCAGTTTTTTGTTCTGCTTTAAAACGAAAAGATTTCTGCGAGTGAGTTTCTAGGACAAATTTTGTTTCGATGAGCCGACCGGTCAATTACAAGCAACAAATTCAAATGAAGAAATGAAAATTATACAATTTTTTATTTCAAATTTTCATTTCTTCATTTGAATTTTATAGGGCTTTAGGGCTATACGGATTCGAACCGTAGACCTTCTCGGTAAAACAGAGCAAACTTATTATTATCAAAATGATCTGAACTGTTTCAAAGACCCAACATGCATTTTTTTTGCACTGGGCTCTTTCATTAACTGATAGAAATATCAGCCAATCTGCCATATTTTTTCTTGACAGAAAAATAAGATGAAGATAAGGAGATGGCTCCATGTGCTCTGATTTATTATTTTGGATTCTGCTCCAGGAGCACTACCAAAGTGTTTCAAAGACGGGGTTATCTTGACGTAGGTTTGCCTCTGGCCTAGATCGTTTTATCGTTTTAAGGTAAATGAAGTCTCTATCGTTCGGCTTAAAAAATCCAATATGAAACTTCATACACCTTCAATTTCATAGGACGAAAAGAGATTTTTTGAGGACCTTATACTCATTATGCCTAGCATTGAATGTACTGGTATTCACCTTATCAATATCTCAAATCAATGATGGGGTCTGTTTGGTACCTAAATGGGCACTCAAGTCGGACCGAACCATTTGTCAGGCTATTGTTCTCTTAAAGTAAGTTCTGGAGTAAGACATCGATTTCTCAATAAGATCCATTTTTTGGATTGTATGATGGACTCCCCTGAAAAACATTGGCGCGCGTGTAAACGAGGTGCTCTACCAACTGAGCTATAGCCCTTAGTGCTTGTGATGCATATTTTATCATGTATATAATTTGTTGTCAAGATGAATATTCTATGATACAACACCCTACATTTTTGAGTGGTATTGCTTAGATTCTTATTGCTTATTAGGGAACATGCTATTTATAATCCATCGACGGGATGGGTTCCATTCGGTTCTCTTTGGGATGATAAATGGCCTACTTAACTCAGTGGTTAGAGTATTGCTTTCATACGGCGGGAGTCATTGGTTCAAATCCAATAGTAGGTAGAACTTATTAGATACCATTGACTCCGGTATCTAATAAGTTTTTTGTCCCACCCTCTTTTATTTTTATTTATTTCGATTTCATTTTTGAATTGCGTTGTATCAAAATTGGATTCTGCTTGATTGGATTCACTCGACAGAATCCAATCAAAATGGGGTTTAGAAACAGAACTTCTTTTGATTATTTGAACGAACCAACTAGTTATGAAATCGCATTGACAGCCTCTACTCTTGTCCTAGCTCGTCGGAGAGCTAGATTTGCCTCAATTATTTGTCTCTTTCCTTCAGCTTTTCTTAAATTAGCTTCTGCTATTTCAAGAGTTTGCTGAGCTTCTTGTGGATCAATATCACTACCCTTTTCCGCATCATTTACTAAAACAGTGATCTCGTTATTGCCTATTCTAGCAAAACCACCCATCAGAGCCATCGTTAACCATTGGTCCTTAAGGCGTATTCTCAAAATCCCTATATCTAAAGCTGTAGCAATAGGAGCATGATTTGGTAATACGCCAATTTGACCACTATTTGTAGATAAAATGATTTCTTTCACTTCTGAATCCCAAACAATTCGATTAGGGGTCAGTACACAAAGATTTAAAGTCATTTCTTCAAATTGCTCTCCATTTCTAAGTTCATAGCCTTCG